AAAGCGCCCATAAAAAAGACGCTTACTGTCTGCTGCTGATTCAACACACTTCCACTGGAGTGTCCGAGTAGATACTGTTATTTTCTCTCGAACCATAATAATATTATTTGATCAGATCATTGAATCATTTATTTCTCTTGTTTCTCTTGCTATTGAAATATCTTCCATTTTTTTTTCTATACACGTCTTTTTTTCGGGGGTCTACAGCCATTATGTGGCATCGGAGTTACATCCCGTACGAAAGTTAATAGTATACCACTTCTGCGAATAGCTCGTAATGCTGCGTCTCTTCCGAGACCGGGACCTTTAATCATGACTTCTGCTCGTTGCATACCTTGATCTACTACTGCACGAATAGCATTTGCCGCTGCGGTTTGAGCAGCAAATGGTGTCCCTCTTCTTGTACCTCGGAAGCCACAAGTACCGGCAGAGGACCAAGAAACCACTCGCCCCCGTACATCTGTAACAGTCACAATGGTATTATTGAAACTTGCTTGAATATGAATAACCCCCTTTGGTATTTTACGTGTACTCTTACGTGAACCAATACGTCCACGTGAACCCTTTTTCGGTATAGCTTTTGCCATATTTTATCATCTCATAAATTTGAGTCAGAGATATATGGATATATCCATTTCATGTCAAAACAGATCCCCTATTTGTATATCAGGTCTTTAATGAGCCTTATTATCCTTGTCTTTGTTTATGTCTTGGGTTCGAACAAATTACTATAATTCGTCCCCTACGACGTATTAGTCGACACTTTTCACAAATTTTACGAACGGAAGCTCTTATTTTCATATTTGCCACTCCTTACTTTAATTTTGAATCTACTTCTTGGAAGAAAATAAGTTTCTTGAAATTTTCAATTTTTAATGGTATTCCTACGAAATAAATAGGGAAATACCTAATCTTTCGAATCTTTGTTGCGGAGTCGATAAATTATACGACCTCTGGTTGAATCATACCGACTTACTTCAATTTTGACTCTATCGCCTGGCAGTATCCGTATAAAACTACGTCGGATCTTTCCTGAAACATGACCTAGAATCATATCTTCATTATCTAAACGAACCCGGAACATACCGTTGGGAAGCGATTCAGTAATTAAACCTTCATGAATCCATTTTTGTTCTTTCATTCCAGGCAAAACCCCCTTGAAGTATTAACTAGTGGAGGAAGAACCCTATTAGACAACCCAGCACTTCTCTTTTCTTTTTCACAAATAAGAAGTTTCATATTCAATTCGGATATTAGAAAGATTACCATATATAACACAAAATTTCTCCGCCTATTCTTTCTAGTCGAGCCTCTCGGTCTGTCATTATACCCCGAGATGTAGAAAGAATTACAACACCCATCCCACCTAAAATTCTAGGAATTCTTTGATAGTTAGAATAGATTCGTAGACCCGGCCGACTGATCCGTTTTAAATTTAAAAGATTTCTATAAGTGCTTTTCCTATTCCTTTTATGTCGTAGGGTTAAAACCAAAAAATATTTGTTGTTTTCTCGATGTTTTCTCACGTTTTCGATAAAACCCTCTCGTAAAAGTATTTTCACAATACTTTCGCTGATATTAGTAGATGCTACTCGAACCACGCTTTTTCTATACATATCGGCATTTCGTATAGAGGTTATTATGTCAGCAATAGTATCACTACCCATGATTAATTAAAATTATTGGTGCCTCCAAATTTGGATATAATCAACATGTTTTTCTTTTTTTTTTTTTTTACGTATTTGTTTATGAATATGAATTTTAAAAGGTATATACGTGAGACAAAATCTACTAAATGAATCTTAATCTATTTCTTTTCAATACCCTACTATAACCATATCGTGGTCTCATTTTATAATACCTCGGGAGCTAATGAAACTATTTTAGTAAAATTGAACTGTCTCAATTCTCGGGCAATCGCACCAAAAACTCGAGTTCCTTTTGGATTTCCTTCTTGATCAATCACAACTGCAGCATTGTCATCATATCGTATTATCATACCGTTGTCACGTTTAAGTTCTTTACAAGTACGTACAATTACAGCTCTGACCACTTCTGATCTTTGTAGAGGCATGTTTGGAACTGCGTCTTTGATCACAGCAACAATAACGTCACCAATACGAGCATATCGACGATTGCTAGCTCCTATGATTCGAATACACATCAATTCTCGAGCCCCGCTGTTATCTGCTACATTCAAATGGGTCTGAGGTTGAATCATATCATTTTTTTTTTTTTTTTTTTATCTATTTTTACAATACAAAGGTCAAAGAAAAAAAGAAATATTATTTGTCCAAAAAAAGAAACCTGCATCCGCTATTTTTAATTAGGGCCTATTTCTTTTTTAGCCCGAAATTATAAATTGAGCTCGTATAGGCATTTTGGACGCTGCTATTGAAATAGCCCTTCGGGCTATATTTTCTGTTACTCCACCCATTTCATAAAGAATTCGACCAGGCTTAACAACAGCTACCCAATATTCGGGAGAGCCTTTACCTGAACCCATACGTGTTTCTGCGGGTCTTACTGTAACTGGTTTATCTGGAAATATACGAACCCATATTTTTCCACCGCGACGTGCATTTCGTGTCATTGCTCGTCGACCTGCTTCTATTTGCCTAGATGTGATCCAAGCGGGTTCAAGTGCCTGAAGAGCGTATTTACCAAAACAAATAGTATTACCTCGATAAGATATTCCCTTCATTCTTCCTCTATGTTGTTTACGGAATCTGGTTCTTTTGGGGTTATAGTTGATGGTTTGTTTTGAATTCCATCTCTACTACAGAACTGGACGTGAGAGTTTCTTCTCATCCAGCTCCTCGCGAATAAAAATAAATTCAAATTAAAGATTTAGAATTCAATTCAGATATAATATAATTTGAATTAAGATATACATTTATTTAATAAGTAATCTGCTGACTCATGGATTTCATTTAATCTAGATCAAATCTATTATTCATTTTTATATCTTATTTGTATAGTTATAGATAATAGATAACTAAATATATTAAATAACTTTTTTTCTTATATTTATCTATTTTAGATTTAGAATGTTAAAAGGAATCTTTCTTTTGTTTTACTCTTTATCGTATTGGATTGACCCTAAATTTAGCAATCCAAGAAAATAAAGTTTTCGCGGGCGAATATTTACTCTTTCAATTTCTATTTCAGTTCTATCATTAGTTCATAACTTTTCCGAATAGATTAATTGGTTTCTGGTCGGTTCCGCCATCCCGATCAATGAATCGTTCGAATTCATTTTCACTAGAATCTTTTGAATTCACAGGTTCCATCGTTCCCATCCCTTCTTACTTAATGGTTAGGTCTGAATTCTACAATGGAGCTATTAGTTCTTGAGTCAATATTCTTAGTCTTTATTGGCTCGAAGCTCTTTATTTTTTGTTCGATGAGCAGATCCTTTTAATGATGAATCCTTATTGATGCTTTATTACACAGATTTTTTATGAGATGACTCATAGACCTTACATATTGGAATTTTATATCATCCATATTCTTTTTCTTTCTTTCTTTCATCCTTCCATTTATCCATACCCTTTCTTTTTTATTTCTATTGACAACTTAGAAGCAGATTTTTTAATGAAAAAGTATTTCAGTTGCTACAACAATATGAACAATATATCATATCTTGACTGGTTCTTTGGATCCAGATAATACGAAGGGATGAGTTGGTTATTACTTCTATAGTTATTTGTTTATACTATGGGGCTGGTTACTAACCCTCAAAAAACCAACGAGTCACACACTAAGCATAGCAATTTTATCAAAAGATTAATTTAATTTTTATTAAACCCTATAGAATTATAATTGTTTGTTCGTTTTTTTATTGAAGAGAAAATAAGAAAGAAATTTCTCTTTTTGTTCCATCGCCGGATAGAATGTAAAGGGAAATAAAGGTTTATTTTATTATTCCCCGTCTATAAATATCCAAATTTTGATGCCTAATACCCCATAGATAGTTCGAACTGTATAGGAACAATAATCAATTTTAGCTCGAATGGTTTGTAGTGGAACCCTACCCTCTCTGATCCATTCAACGCGCGCAATTTCTTTTCCGTCGATACGTCCTGCAATTTGCACTTGAATTCCTTTTGTATCTGCTTGTTCAGTTAATTCTATAGCCTTTTTCATTGCTTTGCGAAAAGAAACTCTATTTTTTAATTGGCCGGCTATAAATTCTGCAAGAATATTAGGGTTTCCGTAAGGCTTTTCAATTCGTGTGATAGCAATGTTAAGTTTTCTATTTACAGAATTAAATTCTTTTTGTAAATTCATCTGTAATTCTTCGATTCCTCGGGGTCGACTTTCAATTAATATTTTTGGAAATCCCATATAGATTATGATTTGGATCAGATCGATTCTTTTTTGAATCTCTATACGCGCAATTCCCTCAACGCCGGAGGATGTTTTCATATTTTTTTGTACATAATTCTTGATATAATTTCTTATTTTTTGATCTTCTTGCAGACCCTCAGAATAATTTTTTGGTTGTGCGAACCAAAGGGAATGATGACCTTGGGTTGTACCAAGTCTGAAACCAATTGGATTTATTTTTTGTCCCATGTTCCCCCATTACTATTACTATACATATCATAATACGACATAGTTGTATCCTTTTTTTTCCATTTTGGTTTTTGTGACCACTTAATAGAGTCGGTATCTATATATCCACCTAAGGATATATCTTTCATTACAATAGTTATATGGCAGGTAGGTTTTTGTATGGCAAAACTACGCCCTCGAGCTCGAGGTTTTAATCTCTTCACGATAGTACCTTCATTTACTTCGGCTTTACTAATGACTAAATTTGCTTCATTCGAACCCATATTGAAACTAGCATTTGCTGCTGCAGAATAAACTAATTTGAAAATGGGATAACATGCTCGATAAGGCATGAGTTCTAATATCATAAGTGTTTCTTCGTAGGAACGCCCACGAATTTGATCAATTACTCTTCGCGCTTTGTGAGCAGACATAGATAT